CAGGAGCATAATCTATTTTCTGGTTAAATACATTACGAGATGTTTTTCCATACTTTCCGCATTCAGTTCTAGCTATTTCTGCGCCTTTTAATCGACCTGAACAACATATACGGATCCCCTCAACCCCTTTTTTCATTACTAATGGAATATCCTTCACTATTTTACTAAAAATGGAACGAAATGATCTTGTTTTGTTTCTCAGTTGAAAAGAGATGTCTTGAGCAATCGTAGAAGCACTTTGATAAACAGATTTTATCTTGACCGACTCAATTAAGATATTAGTGTTTGTTCTATTAGACAACAAAGATCGTATTTTTTTCACTTCGTTCAAATAAGAGTTGTACCCGTACGGAATTCTTCTGTTTCTCAGTATGATCTCTATCATCATCTCTATTCCCTTTATCAATTCTCCTATCCTACCTAGGTCTATGAATTTCTCTATCAATTCCATTACCTTATCCTTACCCATGAGGTTCCAACATTTGATTCTTAATTGACCTAGGAGTTGTTCCCGGGCATCTTCAAAAAAAAGGTTATTATACATCCCAACCCCATCCCTTGGAAAGAAAAAGGTAGCACCGAAAAAAGGAAAGAGCGAGATGGTGGTTTTTGTTGTTCCCGCGAAGCGAAGATCATTCGCTTGGCGAATGAAGTGGGTCAACCTCTTTTTGGCTTCGGCCAAAGACTTTTTCTCGCTGGTCGAGCTTTCTACAAAAAAAGCGATGCGAGAACGTATTCTCTTATCTAAGCTTCTTCCCTGTGCATTCGCTCCCCCCATCGTAGATGGTTCAGACACGCTCGGTGCCACGAAATGATTGAGAACTACGACGGGGTCTAAATTCATTTGGTTCTTTGTATTCAATAAGTATTGCATGACCGAATAATTCAAAGAGGGGCGCACTGCGGGGAGGGTCCTTTTAAGTAGATGACTCGTGGGGCCGGATTTCTTTGGCAAAAAGAACTTTAATAACTTTGTTTTTCTGAAGGAGTCGTCATTTTCTATCAGGAACGCTATGTCATTTACAACCCCGGCGTATTTCGGATGCTTGAAGGCCCTGCTGACCCGAAGTGATTTAGAAAGATTCTTCTTTATCGATGGTGATCGGTCATGGTATCCATAGCGTTGCTTCTTTTTCGGCCAAATCCGAATTTCGTTTTGCTTCTCCCGGTCGTCGAGCCTGATCGACTCGACTCTTTTCCCTGCCCCCCGGCCTCTCACTTCGTTTCGTTCTTCTTCTGTATCGTCGCTTGAATGAAGACACCTGATCGGCCCGACTTTCCCAAAAGCCCACCACTCCTTTCCGGGTCTGGATTTTTCGCGTCGTTTCAGTCGTCGTGGTCGACGGGGAAGAAAGAAATGAATGAATGCTCTTTTTGGAAAATGTAGAATAATACACGTACCGAGACGAAAGCCAAAGGTCAGTCTCGTAGGTGGACGTATCGAACCGAAATAAGATCTCAGATTGACATCTTGATACACTGATTTACCAAAATAATAAATAGAGTCAATGGTGACTCCGCCATGGGAAGAGCCGCTTCTTTCTTGCTTGATAGTGGGGGCTTCCATTCACCAACGCAGACTAAAAGTGCTCCCCGAACCGTGCTGGATAGTCACCCATCACACGGCTCTCAAACCCAACCTGTGGTGGATCCCGGGGGACAAAGCCAAAGCGCTTGATCCTTTGCCCCATACTTTGAGATGCTCCTCCCCGCGCACCGACGCTGCTCGTGATAGGCTTAGCTTTAAGCCGCTATCGTTCGGTTCGAATAAGTCAAGTCCTTTCGGTCGGTTCGCTCAGGTGGTCTTCCCTTATCTTCCCTTACGTTCATAGTTGTTATGGTTTTTTAAAGGAGTACCGGCCGAGCGCCCTAAATGAATAATAAATGGACAGTAGAGGGAATCAATGATTCTTATTCAACCGCTAGAAACATGTCGATTACACACCGGAGGTTGGTAAGAACTGAGGGACAATGCCCCCCTAACTTAAGTGGGCCTACCGGCGAAGCAACTGGTACTTGAGCGGGCGGTTTGGTTTCCCCTCGCAGCAGGAAGAGGCAGTTGTCATTTGAAAGGAAACGCCCCTTGTATAGGGTTCCAAACCTGCGCACCGTGATAAAAAAAAAACGCCCTATATATTCTATTAGTAAAGCCTAAACGTCCTTCTAAAGCGCTAGCGCGCCTTATATTATTTAGTAAAGCAACCTTTTGCCTTTATTGATATAATATAAAACAAGCTGACTTACTAATAAAGCGGCAACAAGCACCTTCTTTCTCAAAAAGTAAAGTTTCGCGCTTGTTGCTTTAGAAAAATTGCAGCGTTAGCGCTTTACCTTTACTAATACTAATATATATATAATCAATTGAGGGCTCTTCTCCTTTTCTACGAATCTACAACTCTCTTTACTGAGCGAGACTCCATCCACCAGTGGTTCTTTTTTATTAATTTTCTATTCTATCATTTGTTTGACAGCTTAAACTAGGCTCCATTTTTGAGAGTTTTCGGTCTTAATCAAGATAGGTCAGGGGTGCGTCAGAACGGTCGGTGGCTGCTTAGTCTCATCCGAGAATTCATTCCTTTGTACTGCTTTTTTTCAAAGAAAAAAAAAGAAGGAAGGGGTTCGATTTAGGCTCCTTCCCTTACACTGCATAGCTGCGCTAGCAGGTACTACGAGCCCTCTGTCCCGCGCATCTAACCAGCTCGCGTGGTTCACCGGTTCCACCGAAAACTCTCATTTGTTGAAGCGGAGCACAGTGCGCTTTAGGCGCCGAGCGAGAAACGTCTCTTCCGGTTTATTCACTGATCTGAAACTTAGCACTTGTTTTATTAGGGCGGCGGCGCTCTTGAATGAAGTCTATCCGAACCTAATTAGCACTTCTCAGATCAGGATCAGGCTAGGCCTCTCCGGCTGAGCTGGGCGCCGGGGCCCTGGATGCGCTAGCGATCGGCACATAGGGGAGTGGTTGCCCGGGTTTCTCGGCCTGGTCTCCTGCACCTCGCATTCATGATATCTACATTCAACTGTGCCCCGGAGACACGGTCGAAGCACGCCCGCCCAGTGTGCCTCTTTCACGACATGCTCTGGTCCCGGGGGTCTTCCAGTGGTCTTCTAGCCTTAGAAGAAGTCGTGTCCGTACCAACGTCCTCCCACGAAGGACAAACTGAAGGAAAAGACTGACCCATTCGGTGACTTTCGCGGTCGCCCTCACTGAACCGACTTGAATCTGAACTACGATTCAGATCACGTCTTACCGAAATCGGATTTCCTTTTCGTGCCATATGCGCTTAGACTTGACTTTACCCCCTATTCTTCCCGGTCCAATATTTGTTCTCGAAAGCCGTGTAGAAGAAAATTTATGACCAACCGCAACGAACAGGAGTTTTTCCACGTACGGAGCAATCAACGAATTACGGCAAATATAGAAGATCTACGTAACCCTCTTCAAAAGATGATCTCTCTTCTTCTTCATTCTCAACAGGAATGCATCAAGAAAATTGCCAGATGCATGAACTCAGAATTTATTCGCTGCTCCCTCGTCGTTGGCCCTTCGTTCGTAGTGCTCATTGTATAGTGAGAAAACTCGCCCCACGAGAAAGCCCTCTTTTACATCCCCTAGACAAAAAAAAATGTATAGGAAATGCTACAACCTTCTTTTGAAGACCGGTACAACAAGCTAAAGTGACCTCTACGCGCGACCTGAAAGTTTGTGGTAAGCATATAGTTCCTTTTTGTCTTGCGATGTCCTCTCGCTTAGCGACAGAGCCATCTTCTTTTGGGGCAGTGAGGAGGACAGGAAAATCCCCCACTCCTATGATGTACAATCCGGGTATCCAATAACACTAAGTACCTAGGGGAATGAACTAAAAAAAAGACTTTAGCTAGGACCAGAAGTAGCTAAATCATAGGATCAAGTCACTGAAGCTGTGCTTTCTTATTCATGATAAGAACGAGGGGGTAAGTGTAAGTATGCTGTTATAGCCGTTTCAAAGCTATACTAATGATAGACAGCCAACAGGGGCATCTTCCATAGGGCTGTCGGAATGTTGGAAACTCTTCCAATTACATGTTCTGCAGAGTGAGTAAAGCCCTCAAGCGGTAAGCGAACTTAGCTATCTTTATTGACACAATGCGAGCACATCCGGTAAAGGCATGCTGTCCGCCTAAAAGATCTGGCATCTCCAACTATTCTTTTGATAGAGCAAATCCAGGCTGAATGAATTACTCAAAACCAGATTCACCAAACCAGGAATCCGTGCAGAAAACCAAAGAAAGAGGCTCGGGAAGAGGAATTCCCATAGAAGGGACTCGACTTCAAGAAAGAGGGGAATCGGCAGAAGGCACCGAAGATGAGGCTTACCTTACAAAGTCCCATCGCTCCTTATTGAGCATCACTTATTACTGATAAAGCTTACTTGCTCTCCATTTGTTCATAACGATTGGAAGTTCTCCTCATCTGCATCTCGAGAGTAAAAAAGAGAGGCTCTGAACGCAGTGAAGCGGCGCTGAAAGCGGAGAAGCGAGAATCATTTACGAGTGAGTATGGCACCAAGAATGAATTGACAAGCGGATGAGTTTTCTAGTTGGCTAAGCCTATAATGAAAGCAGATATATAGAAAGTGTCAAGTGGGAGATCTTTATAAGTGTCTTTACTTTCAAGCTTTACTTAAAAAAAAGCAATGGTAAAGTCGTCCCATGTCTTTTTTGGTTGGACCAACCCAACCGGCGATTTACGTCTTCCTGAATTGGGAGAGCAAGAACAAGTCTCTCTTCATTCTTTGACTGCTCTGCTCTGCGCGCTATACTTTTGCTTTTTACCCGATCCTGGGATATCGCTTTGCTTTCGGAAACCTTACCAGACCACCACCAGACTTCGTTGCTTGTGTGCTTGGACATACATAGCCGAACAGGGCCTACAGAAGTAAACCTTTCTAAATGCACACGCTTTACTGTGCGGACGGAAAGCCCTTGATGAATGCCATGGCTAGAATAAGACAGCTTCGAAGACGAATAATGCTATGGCAAACCCTACTTATCTTTTATCTGTCTTCCACCCCTCTTTAAAGAAAGAATGGGGTGGAACCCTCAAACTAAGTGACCTCTTTTTGGTACCTCAACTCAAAATTGATCGTGTACTTCTTGTGTTTACAGCAAGATCTCTATCTAAGTGTTGACATCAAATTCCTTACGGCAGAGCCAGCTCTTGATTTATATGAATTTCTGGGCGGTTTCCTCAGCTAATTAAGAGGCCCTTCTTTCGATTGACTCAGCTACAGATGTTGGCTACTCACAGACATTCTCATATCATACAGAATCTACTGGAAAGCTAAATCTTGGATGTGCGGATTTTGTTGAATATTCATAAGTAGCTGGGTACCTGTTCTTGAGTCATATCTGCTGTCTCGACTATACACACTATTTCCTATAAAAAAAAATATTACAATGAAGTCCAAAGAGCAAAACCCTATACTAAATAAAAATGTAGTCGTTGAAGCCTTTCTGCAACATCTTCTGTCTATGGATTCTTTCCACGCTACGAGTCCGCTGTCAATCTTGCTTTCGGCCTCACTCAAGGGAAGGCCCTATTATTGGAGATCTTCCTTGACGGGTGGAAGGGTCTTTTTTTCTATGTGTTTCGCCCATTCGAGTGCTCTTTGACAATGGCATCATAGGCACCAGGCCCCGGTCCGTCTGTGCAGCTTCGAATGATCGGGTTTCAACGGCTTCCCTAGCTGTGCGGATCTATCTGGCAGTTCACTACGCGCCGAATGATTCTTTGCTATTTACTCTCTCTGTCTGTTAGCGTGACCCTACTTCTAGCCTGCTTTGTCTTTAAAGGTAACGAGACGAGCTCTCCTCTTCTCGTCTGGGCCTTAACTTAAAATCAAGCGTAACTGCCGCTTCTTACGAGTAGATTTTCCCGATGAGTCCAGTCCTTAAGCTAAGGACGGACTCAAGTCGTAAAGCCTACCTATGGAGCCTCTGGCTTTAAGGAAGGATGGAAGTAGTAAAGTGTAACAGTTTGATTGGGTTCCTTAGATTTCCCATTAGGCTAATAAAGGGACCGGTGCATTCGACACTGTATAGAAATTATGGTTTTATACCAAGATATGAGTTTGTATACTCGTCATTACGAAGCCAGAAAGAATAGGCCAAAAAGCCGTATTGCCCGGCCAGGAGAGGGTTTGGAGAAAGATAGGTAAGCGGTAAGCCGCAAAGGAATTCTTTTTTACTCTCATAGAAAAAAGAATATGTTTAATATAAGGAGAGCCGGCTTCAAGCAAGGCTATAGTGCGTTCCCAAGCGCGCAAGGGTAGAGAGTTTGTCCAGCGAGGGGGGCAGAGCAAACAAAAACCGCCTTGAAGCGAACTTCCACCCGCGCTAACTGAGCCGTAGCTGATGAGCTTACTGAGTCAAAGCTCTCACGAGATCTCGTTGGCATTCCCTGTCAAGTAAATGAAAGGCAAGTCACGGGATCGGGGGATTAGACCGAAGGAAGAGAAGGCTTAAACTTAAAAAAAGCAGTCCTTCTGTGTGTAGAACATTGGCTCTAGCGTCCAATGGGTGCACCTGATCCAGTTCAGTTGGAACAGTCACCTGCTTTCATTGGCGGGGAGCTGACTGAAGTCTCCCTAGTTGACGACAATGGTCAACCTGTCACGACCGTAGTGGGTCAAATAGAAATAGCCTTATATGTTATGTTCTTCTATTTGTTTCTTATCCCTTTAGAAAAGATCCTATGGATAAGACACCCTTAGGTATCGGCCGTACCTACCTCCGCCGCGGGCGGTGTGCGCGCTAGTATACATGAAGTAGGCGTAGTAAACAGCTACAAAGACGGTGTTCCACCTTTTCGTATATGATGTGGTAGAAATTAAAGAAATTTAAAGAGAAAGATAAAGCATTCTAAGAGTAACAATTGGTTGTACCATTAACTACTTGAAAGTACAGATAGTTTGAAGCTTGACTTTGATTGAGTACCGTGAAACTCTCTCCTAGTGAAAGAACTTGGTAAAGGGAAAGCATGAATTCGTACCGTTTCCGTCTACCCGGGTTGTACCGGTATAACCTGGTTAACAATCTCAATTAGTATAAGTCGTTAGACAGACTTGGGTATAACAATCTGAGGGGATTGACATATTAGAAACCCAGTTGTAACATCTTTATATATCGTACTGTAAGAGTGTCATTCTAGTCCGTACCGTTGGTTCACTCTTTTAATCATCTAGATTACGCCGGTGTTCAGTGCAGATCGAAAAGAATGCTATTTCCTGTGAGATTCCCATGTCTTTCTTGGTTGGACCAACCCAACCAGCGATTTCTTACAAGTCTTTCATCTTTTTTGGGGGGAGCAGAGCAGTCAAAAAATGAACCAAACCAAATGATTGTAAAAGTGCTAGAATGGATATTCCTCACAATTGCTCCTTGTGATGCAGCGGAACCATGGCAATTAGGATTTCAAGACGCAGCAACCCCTATGATGGAAGGAATAATGGACTTACA